GAACCCCGTATTTCTTCCAGAGAATCTCCTAATTGTTCCAGAGCAACTAGAAAGAGATTCTTTAACCAGAAAGAATTCAGTTCAGATGTAGGATACCTATCCAGGAGTTTTCGCAACTCAATCATGTATGATGGAATCATCAAAGATTTGATCTTTTCTAACTCTGTCTGTAACTCACTAGAGGCGCGGAAAACAAAGAGAAGATGTGTACGAACGAGATATCCAGCAACAAGAAGAAAGAAAGGGATTGAATAGAGGAACTCCCAAGCATTTGGTGATCTCAGATGTGTCCATATCAATGGAATGGGTGACTCGTTATTTCGACGAATAATTTCTTCGGACAGAAGAAGATTCTGTAAACACTTACTCGAACTCTCACTTATCAGATTCCATTGTGGAAGAATCGCCCACAATGGAATCTGAGGAATTGGCCATGATATATCTGATCCATGCATAATATCATGAAAAATGGACGCAAATTTTTGACTGCTACTTAGGGAATATTGAAAGGGAATATTCAAAATCAAATCAATATTCTTTTTTAAAAGTTTAAAAGAAAAAGTGCATCCTGTCCAAGTAAGGAACCAGGGCATATAGTAGGTTTGGGTTTGGAACAGATTCCATTTTGAGAGATTTGAAGAAGCACTATCTTGTTGAAAGGGTCTACCTACTTCCCCTTTCTCAACGTTTTTATTTAGCCAAAGACTCCGTTCTTTCCTCTTTCCTGATGGTAAATATTTCTCAAAACACGGAGTGTGCATTAAACCCATGTTTGAATTGAAACGGAGATAGTGATGTAATTTTTTCCCTTCTGAATCAGATAGATTCATATCTGAAAGAAAAAGAAGCTGACAATAAGTTCTTTCCAAATTGACTATTTGTTCCTCTGTTAGAGGTGTTCCAGAAATGTCTGGAATCGAGTAAATAGGAACGAATGGATCGGATCGAATTGAAAAATAGAAAGATTTGTACAACTTATACGTTTCGTCACCACTTTGTGGAAAATCGTTAGGGATGAATATGCCAGATACCTGTGACTCAATTGGTGAAATAGTCTCTCTCTCTCCCAAAACTTGTTTTTTTTTACCGATACACAAAAAAAATATTTTGTTACGAATGCACAAGATATTGAGGAATTGTCCATATGTAAAATCATCATTTTTGATACGGGTTTTTTTCACATAAAAATGGAATCCTTTGTTACAATAGAACCAGAAGCGATGGGGATGGTTCAAAAATTGAAGTTTATTTGCTTTATAAAAAGAAGATATCAATGAACTTTTATGAAATGATTTTATGGGATTCAGCCAATTGTCTCGATCGTGGGATATCATTGAGAAATAGGAATCTGTGTTCTCAAAGGATTTCCTGCGATTATTTCTAATATGGAATGAGTCAATCATCCATTTTTGTATCTTATTGAACAAAAATGGTAATATTGTTCCTCCATTGATCAAAAATTTCGATCTTTGGGAAGTATCATGATCATACAATAAGAAGCGTTTCAGTTTATTCAAATAAACGATTTGAACACCTATTGATTCTAACAATTGATTACAGAGTTGATCATTCAGACTTTTCAATTCATAGATGTGGATTTCGGACCTATGAATGGAGATAATCCCGATACTCATAACGAAAAAAGCAAGTGACTTAGACAAAAGGAAAAGTGACTTGGACAAAAAGAGAAGTGACTTGTACAAAAAGAAACGAAGTGACTTGGACAAATCTTGTTTGTCGATAACCTCGGACCAATCAATCGAATATTGATTAATACGTAATCGATCGAACATTACTTGAAAACGGTGTTTCTGTTCAGAAACGAAACGTTCCAAATGTTCCTGGAAATTCTTGCTCCCATTGGACCATTTGTGTCTATATACATTAGGATCCCGATTCGTGGATCTCTCGGTTCGAGAAATAAGAGGATCGAACCGATTCTTTTGAATCTTTTTCAAATTGAATAAATGTTGGTTGATCGTATATTTTATTATAGTTAGATGATTCAGAGTATCATTTCCTATTTGATGCCTTTGAATTCCATATTCGAAATTGCGATCGGATCGATTCATTAAAAAGAATCGATTCGATACATTTCTTATGTACCCACAGGTGCTATATTGGATTTGAATCAGATTTCGGATCAATCTATATTGATTGACTGCCTCCATTATGTTGTTGTTAGCAAATACCACTATTTTTTGTTTTGGATCTTCCCAATCATTCCCGCAGGAGATCCGGACCGATTTTTTTTTTATCTTTCGATAAAAAGATTCATTCTCTTTATAAAAAATAGGAGGTAGAACCAATAAAGATTTCTTTTTCGATTCATCCCTGGAGTTGAATACCTCATTTAATAATTTTTTTTGATCCAATCCGTAGGAATCGATAGACAAGGAAAATCCCTTATGATAGACCAAACCCGGCTCGGTTATTGATAGAGTGAATAGATCTGCCATTTCTTGAAATGTCTCTTCTGATTCAAAATCGTGGTGTAACCCGTATACCCCCTTGTTCCGGTCATGGAATAGATGAAATAAATCAAGAAATGCATTTTCGTTCAAGAATGAAATTTTATTGGAACTGTCCATATCCGGTTCATCCTTCGGAACCCTATCCCATCCCGGATCTACTGAAATAGGATGAACTGAGACGGTATTTTGTAAATACGTAATTATCTTGAATATATCAACTATTTCTTTATTTTCCGATCGCCTGGAAGGGACAAAAGAAACACCTTGTTGTTTATTCAACAATTTCTGATCTCTAGTCGACCTCTCAGTAGGATTCGAAACCAGATGAAGTTCTGACCATCTATCAGAGAAAAAAGAACGAATTGATCTTGTAGTATTCCCAAGAAATTCTTCGATTTCTTCTGGAAGCAGATGATTATTCATCTGCTTCTCACGTTCCGCGAATAGCCGAGCCGTTGAGGAATATCTAGAAAGGCATTTCGGGAATCGATCTGATTTTATCTCTCTTCGTTCCGTTTGAACAAAGGAAGTATCCAAAAGAATTGATCTTTCTTTTAGTTGATGAATCTTTGTTTGATTGATCAATGTGTGATATTCCGAATCCTCATTACTAATGGAATTGAACGGGTCTCTGGATTGATCAGAAGATTCTTTCAATTGGCTAGAATCCGTTACTTGAAAGAAAAAAGATCTTGTGGAATCATATTGAATATTTGACAATACATTCCATACCTTGCTAAAAAACCGATCCTTGTTTACCAACCACACATTGTTTAACCAAATCAAATTATCTCTCGAGCCGTTCCTCAAAAAATCCGATTTGTGCTGATTCTTCCCCCAAATAACAAGGAGATCTTGGCGGAATTGCCACATATGAAATTGAGCACAATTTTGCAAAAAAATACGCCACTTGTTTCTCGAGAGGAGATGGGAAACATGTTCAATATCGTTTGATTGAATAGTCGCCTCAGCTCCTTGTTGTTTGAAGAAACCCTCCGCCTCAATGGGTCTTTTTTCACGAAAAGCAGACATAAGATAACAAATCAAGTGTTTCACTAAGATTTCGAATAGCTGTCCCGAATTCAAGTTGATTCTGTTTCGCTTCTTAATCGGAGAAAGGCGATCAAAGAATTTCCAATCATGGTTCTTGTGGATCGGATCATCCGTATAGGATACAAAAAGAAACTCCAGATATTTTATATCTTTCTCTTTGAATGAGATCTCAATTCCAGCTACGATTTCATTAGATATCTTACGACTAGAATGCCTCTTTTTTCCGATCTGGTTCCTCCACCGCCGCGAACCCCAATTAGATTCAGACACGATATACTTTTTAGTTATTGGGAGAACCAAAGTACTCTCTTTCGGATCCATGAAACAACTCTCATAGATCTTTTTCCCTTTTGGAAGATAGAGGAGCGAAACAATCAACCTATTGAGATTGGAAGACCAAAAAGATTCTTTCAATGTATCATTTTTGGGTCCAATGGAATTCATAGGGATAGGAAGAAGCCCCATCATCAAATAGAGATTTTTTCTTTCGACCCTATTTCGACTGTTAGTACTATATATAAGGAATATAAGGACCACTACTACAAGCAGTACTACACTTTTGATCGTGAAATATCGAGTGCTTATTGAACCTTGTGAATCACGTGAAAGTAGGACACTCAAAATTCGGGGATCAAAGAGTTTTATAAAGCGCTCTTCGTGGAAAAAAATGGGAGTGAAAGATCCCACCGAATCGAATTTGGTCCACGAATCTACGAAATCATGAGAATTCTTGATCCCTCTCAATTCGGATTTGAATGGAGGGCCTCTCATTGATGACTCCTAAAGATTTCAATTCAATTGAAATTGGGTCATTCATAAGGTAAAATGACCTCAATTATAAAGCATCCATGGCTGAGTGGTTAAAGCACCCAACTCATAATTGGCGAACTCGCGGGTTCAATTCCTGCTGGATGCAGGCCAACGAAAAAAAAAAAAAAATCAATTCAATAAAGCTAAGTCGAGTGGAATTGGCTCCGTATCAATGGAATCTCATCATCCATACATAACGAATTGGTATGGTATATTCATACCAACCATAACATATGAATAGTAAGAACTAGAGTATTCTTATCGATACCAGAACTGGTGGGGAATAAAGTAGATTTATGGATGGAATCAAATATGCAGTCTTTACAGAAAAAAGTATTCGGTTATTGGGGAACAATCAATATACTTCTAATGTCGAATCAGGATCAACTAGGACAGAAATAAAGCATTGGGTCGAACTCTTCTTTGGCGTCAAAGTAATAGCTATAAATAGTCATCGACTCCGGGGAAAGGGTAGAAGAGTGGGACCTATTATGGGACATAGAATGCATTACAGACGTATGATCATTACGCTTCAACCGGGTTATTCTATTCTACCTCTTTCTTATAGAGAAAAGAACTTCACTTAAGTAAAAAAAAAAAAAAAATACTAAATAACACGGCGATACATTTATACAAAACTTCTACCCCGAGCATACGCAATGGATCCGTAGACAGTCAAGTGAAACCCAATCCGCGAAATAATTTGATCTATGGACAGCATCGTTGTGGTAAAGGTCGTAATTCCAGAGGAATCATTACCGCAAGGCATAGAGGAGGAGGTCATAAGCGTCTATACCGTAAAATCGATTTTCGACGGAATGAAAAAGACATATCTGCTAGAATCGTAACCATAGAATATGACCCTAATCGAAATGCATACATTTGTCTCATACACTATGGAGATGGTGAGAAAAGATATATTTTACATCCCAGAGGGGCTATAATTGGAGATACCATTGTTTCCGGTACAGAAGTTCCTATATCAATGGGAAATGCCCTACCTTTGAGTGCGGTTTGAGCTAGTGATTTACGTAATTGGAAGTAACCAATTAGGTTTACAACGAAACCTAGAAATTGATCACTGATCCAATTTGAGTACCTCTACGGGATAGACCTCAACAGAAAACTGAAGAGTAACGGCAGCAAGTGATTGAGTTCAGTAGTTCCTCATATAAAATTATTGACTCTAAAGATATGGTAATATGGAGAAGACAAAATTGTTTAAAGCACGGACAGAAGTGGAAGCGTCCCTTGTTTCAAAGAGAAGAGGACGGGTTATTCACATTTCATTTGATGGTCAGAGGCGAATTGAAAGCTAAGCAGTGGTAATTCTAAAAATCCCCCCCGGGAAAAATAGAGATGTCTCCTACGTTACCCGTAATATGTGGAAGTATCGACGTAATTTCATAGAATCATTCTGTCTGAATGCTACATGAAGAACATAAGCCAGATGACGAAACAGAGAGACCTAGGATGTATAAGATCATAACATGAGTGATTTGGCAGATTTGAATTCCTATATATCCACCCGTGTGATACTTCATCATATGATTCATATAAGATTCATCTGTCTACATATCATCATATACATCCAGAAAGCCGTATGCTTTGGAAGAAGCTTGTACGGTTTGGGAAGGGGTTTTATTGATCAAAAAGAAAAATCTACTTCAACCTATATGCCTTTAGGCACAGCCATACATAACATAGAAATCACACTTGGAAAGGGTGGACAATTAGCTAGAGCAGCAGGTGCTGTAGCGAAACTGATTGCGAAAGAGGGTAAATTGGTCACATTAAGATTTCCATCCGGGGAGGTCCGTTTGATATCCAAAAACTGCTCAGCAACAGTCGGACAAGTGGGTAATGTTGGGGTGAATCAGAAAAGTTTGGGTAGAGCCGGATCTAAGTGTTGGCTAGGTAAGCGTCCTGTAGTAAGAGGGGTAGTTATGAACCCTGTAGACCATCCCCATGGGGGTGGTGAAGGGAGGGCCCCGATTGGTAGAAAAAAACCCACAACCCCTTGGGGTTATCCTGCGCTTGGAAGAAGAAGTAGGAAAAGGAAGAAATATAGTAATAGTTTTATTATTCGTCGCCGTAAATAGGAATATTCAAAATCAAATCAATATTCTTTTTTACTCGTCTTTTCAAAAAAAAAAAGGAGTAATAAGCCGTGACGCGTTCACTAAAAAAAAATCCTTTTGTAGCTAATCATTTATTGGAAAAAATAGAGAAGCTCAACATGAGAGAGGAAAAAGAGATAATAGTAACTTGGTCCCGGGCATCTACCATTATACCCACAATGATCGGCAATACAATTGCCATTCATAACGGAAAGGCACATTTACCTATTTATATAACAGATCGTATGGTGGGTCAAAAATTGGGAGAATTTGCACCGACTCTTACTTTCCGGGGACACGCGAGAAACGATACTAGATCTCTCCGTTAATCAAATAAAGTGAAATAGGTGCTCATCGTTCATTGGTGGGAGGTGAACCTTATGTCAAAGTGGAGAAAGTGGAAGAAGACCTGGAAAAAGCAGAAGATGAAGAGGTACTCGAGTACACAAGTACAAGTTTTAGCTCAACATATATGTATGTCTGCTCACAAAGCACGAAGAGTTATTGATCAGATTCGTGGGCATTCCTATGAGAAAACACTTATGTTACTGGAACTCATGCCTTATCGAGCATTTTTTCCCATTTTTAAAGTGGTTTATTCTGCGGCAGCAAATGCGAGTCACAATAAAGGTTTCAACGAAGCTGATTCAGTCATTAGTAAAGCCGAAGTCAATGGGGGTACTGTCGTGAAAAAGTTAAAACCCAGGGCTAAAGGACGCAGTTATCCGATAGAAAAACCCACCTGTCATATAATTATTGTATTGAAGGATAGATCTAAAAAGAAAACAGACCGGGATCTATTTTTAGAAACAAAAAATGTATGGAGAGATCCTATAATAGAAAGATATATAGAGAAGGAGAGAGAGAGAGAAAAAAAAGATGGGTCAAAAAATAAATCCACTTGGTTTCCGCCTTGGCGAAAACCAAAGTCATCGTTCCCTTTGGTTCGCACAACCCAAAAGTTATTACATAGGTCTCCAGGAAGATGAAAAAATACGGGATTGTATCAAGATATATGTACAAAAAAATATAAGAGTATCTTCAAGTTTCGAAGGAATTGGAATTGCACACATAGAGATTCAAAAAAAAATGGATCTGATCCAGGTCATAATCTATATTGGATTCCCAAATTTGTTAATAGAAGGCCAAACACGAGGAATCGAAGAATTACAAATCAATGTACAAAAGGGGCTTCATTTCGTGAATCGGAGACTTAACATTGCTATCGCAAGAGTTGCAAAACCTTATGGACAACCTAATATTCTTGCAGAATATATAGCTATACAATTAAAGAATAGAGTTTCGTTTCGAAAGGCAATGAAAAAAGCTATTGAATTAACTGAACAAGCAGACACAAAAGGAATTCAAGTGGAAATTGCAGGGCGTATCGACGGAAAAGAAATTGCACGTGTCGAATGGATCAGAGAAGGTAGGGTTCCCCTCCAAACCATTCGAGCTAAAATTGATCATTGTTCCTATCCAGTTCGAACTGCCTATGGGGTATTGGGCATCAAAATTTGGATATTTGTAGACGAGCAATAATGGGCCCTTCCTTTGCTTGCCATTCTATTCAGTGATAGAACAAAAACTACAAACTATTCTTTTTCACTTCAATAAAAAAAAAAAAAATGAAAAATGAGCAATTCTAATTCTATAGGGTTGAATAAAAATTTGATTGACCGTTTGGTAGAACTGCTATGCTTAGTGTGTGACTCGTTGGTTTTTTATTTAAAGTTGGGATTCAAAAAAAAAAGACCAGCCCCTAACTAATAACTATAAGAACTAGTAACCAACTCATTGCTTTGTATTATTGAGATCCAAGGGACCAGTCGCCATATGATGTATCGATCATATAGTTGTAGCAACTGAAATCTTTTTTTCCATAAAGGAAAAAATCCATTTATGGGTTTGAAAGGGAAAGGAAAATAGAGGGATGTGGGTAAATGGAAGGGCGAGAGAAAGAGAGAAGGAGAATCTCCATGATATATGATTCCAATATGTATGGTCTATCAATCATATCATAAAAGGCAGTGTGATAAAGCATCAATACTGATTCGTCCATAATTAGATGAATATGGTTCATAAGAAAAATACAAATAACAAATAATAAGGAGCCTTGAGTCAATAGAGACTAAGGAGATTGGCTCGGGAACGAATTTAATTAGGAGCTCCATTGCATAGTTCAGGCCTAGCCATTAATGGAAAAGCTATGGGAACGACGGAACCTGTGACTGCAGAAGATTCTATTGAAAACGAATCCTAATGATTCATTGGGTGGGATGGCGGAATCAACCAGGAATCAGTTGATTTATTCTGATAGGTCATGGGTTCACCCTACGAATGAAGCAAATATAGAAAAGAGTAAATATTCGCCCGCGAAACCATTATTGGATTGCAGTATTTTGACGGATTCGGTAAAGGTCAAGGATTCATTTTCAAAAGAAAGGCATTATCCCATATAAATAGAAATATCCGTCTAGCCATATATACAAGATATACGGATTCCTGTGTTACAGATTAAATATCAATAAATCCCATGATTCAGTGTATTATTCATTACATTAAATAAATATACATTTGTAATATTATTGAATCGTTTCATTCGCGAGGAGCTGGATGAGAAGAAATTCTCATGTCCGGTTCTGCAGTAGAGATGGGATTGAGAAACAACCATCAACTATAACCCCAAAAGAACCAGATTCCGTAAACAACATAGAGGAAGAATGAAGGGAATATCTTATCGAGGCAATCATATTTGTTTCGGTAGATACGCTCTTCAGGCACGTGAACCCGCTTGGATCACATCTAGACAAATAGAAGCAGGACGACGGGCAATGACACGATATGCGCGCCGTGGTGGAAAAATATGGGTACGTATATTTCCCGACAAACCCGTTACAGTAAGACCTACCGAAACACGTATGGGTTCGGGGAAAGGGTCTCCCGAATATTGGGTATCTGTCGTTAAACCCGGTCGAATACTTTATGAAATGGGCGGAGTATCGGAAACTGTAGCCAGAGCAGCTATTTCAATAGCTGCGTGCAAAATGCCTATACGAACTCAATTCATTATCGCGTGATAGGTATGTGAAGGGTCTTTGTGATGAAAAATACAATCGCAGATTTTTTGATTTCTGGGCAGACAATATTTCTCTCTTTTTCCTTTGCCTTTTGCATTGAAAGAGCAGATTCAAAAAAAAAAAAATGATTCAACCTCAGACCCATTTGAATGTAGCAGACAACAGCGGGGCTCGAGAATTGATGTGTATTCGAATCATAGGAGCTAGCAATCAACGGTATGCTCATATTGGTGACGTTATTATTGCTGTAATCAAAGAAGCAGTGCCAAATATGCCTCTCGAAAGATCAGAAGTGATCAGAGCTGTAATTGTACGTACATGTACAGAACTCAAACGTGACAACGGTATGATAATACAATATGATGACAATGCAGCGGTTGTCATTGATCAAGAAGGAAATCCAAAAGGAACTCGAGTTTTTGGAGCGATCGCTCGGGAATTGAGACAGTTGAATTTCACTAAAATAGTCTCATTAGCTCCTGAAGTCTTATAAATACTAGTAGATGAGACCATGATAGAGTATAGTAAGGTCTCTGAAATAGATCACGTTAGTAGATTGTGTTTCACGCATATACCTTTAATAATTCATAAATAAATAAGAAAAAATGAAAAAAAAAAAAGGAACATGTTGATTATATCAAAACTGGGAGGCACCCATAATTCTAGTCCGTCATGGGTAGGGACACTCTTGCCGATATAATAACTTCTATAAAAAATGCTAACCTGAATAAAAAAGGAACGGTTCGAATAGCATCTACTAATATCACCGAAAACATTGTTAAAATACTTCTACAAGAAGGGTTTATTGAAAATGTTAGGAAACATCGGGAAAACAACAAATATTTCTTGGTTTCAACCCTGCGACATAGAAGGAATAGGAAAGGAACATATAGAAATTTTTTAAAGTGTATCAGTCGACCCGGTCTACGAATCTATTCCAACCATCAACAAATTCCTAGGATTTTAGGTGGAATCGGGATCGTAATTCTTTCTACTTCTCGAGGTATAATGACAGATCGAGAAGCTCGACTAGCAGGAATTGGGGGAGAAATTTTGTATTATATCTGGTGATCCTTCTGGTATCCGAATTTGATCCGTAACTTGCTATTTTTCCAAAATAGAGGAAAGACGAATTGTCTACTATTTCTCTTTCTCCATTAGTTGATTACTCCTTCTCCATTAGTTGATACTTCAAGGGGGTTGCCTGGAATGAAAGAACAAAAATTGATTCACGAAGGTTTAATTACTGAATCACTTCCCAATGGTATGTTCCGAGTTCGTTTAGATAATGAAGATCTGGTTCTAGGTTATGTTTCGGGGAGGATCCGACGGAGTTTTATACGGATACTACCAGGAGATAGAGTCAAAATCGAAGTAAGTCGTTATGATTCAACTAGGGGACGTATAATTTATAGACTTCGCAACAAAGATTCGAATGATTAGGTGACTTTTTATTTGAATTTAAGCATTCCTTTCATGGGGATACAATTCCAGGTTCCAAATTTCAAGAGACTTATTTTCTTCCAAGGAGTATATTCGGAATTAAGGAATGACAAATATGAAAATAAGGGCCTCCATTCGTAAAATTTGTGAAAAATGTCGACGGATCCGTAGGCGGGGACGAATTATAGTAATTTGTTCCAATCCGAGACATAAACAGAAACAGGGGTAATCTTTCTAAAAAGGGACTTTCTAAACGGCCCGATGTACAAATAAAGGATCTGTTTTGACATGAAATGGATATATCCGTATATCTCTGACTCATATTTATGAGATGCTAAAATATGACAAAACCTATACCAAGAGTTGGTTCACATAGGAATGGGCGTATTGGTTCACGTAAGAATGGACATAGAATACAAAAAGGAGTTATTCATGTTCAAGCGAGTTTCAACAATACCATTGTGACTGTTACAGATGTAATAGGTCGGGTGGTTTCTTGGTCCTCTGCCGGTACTTGTGGATTTAAAGGCACAAGAAGAGGGACGCCGTTTGCTGCTCAAACCGCAGCAGGAAATGCTATTCGTACAGCAGTGGATCAGGGTATGCAACGAGCAGAAGTCATGATAAAAGGCCCTGGTCTCGGAAGAGATGCAGCATTACGAGCCATTCGTAGAAGCGGTATACTATTAAGTTTCGTACGTGACGTAACCCCTATGCCACATAATGGATGTAGGCCTCCTAAAAAAAGACGTGTGTAGAAATAAGAATTGAATGGATTGCAAGAGAAATAAATGATTCAATGATCTGATCAAACAATAAATAATATTAGTATGGTTCGAGAAGAAGTAGCAGTATCCACTCGGACATTAAAGTGGAAGTGTGTTGAATCGAGAACAGACAGTAAACGTCTTTATTATGGCCGTTTCGTCCTGTCCCCGCTTATGAAAGGTCAAGCAGATACGATAGGTATTGTGATGCGAAAGGCTTTACTTGGAGAAATAGAGGGAACATGTATCACACGTGCAAAATCTGAGAAGGTACCACATGAATATTCTACGACAGTTGGTATCGAAGAATCAGTACATGAAATTTTAATGAATTTGAAAGAAATTGTATTGAGAAGTCATCTGTATGGAACTCGTGACGCATCCATTTGCGTCAGGGGTCCTAAATACGTAACTGCTCAAGATATCATCCCACCGCCTTCTGTGGAAATAGTCGATACTACACAGCATATAGCTAGCCTGACGGAGCCAATTAATTTGTGTATTGAATTAATAATCGAGAGGGATCGAGGATATCGTATGAAATCCCCCAATAACTATCAAGATGGAAGTTATCCTATAGATGCTGTATCCATGCCTGTTCGAAATGCAAATCATAGTATTCATTCTTATGGGGGTGGGAATGAGAAACAAGAGATACTTTTTCTTGAAATATGGACGAATGGAAGTTTAACTCCTAAAGAAGCACTTCACGAAGCTTCTCGTAATTTGATTGACTTATTTATTCCTTTTCTA